ACAAAATTTCGCTTTAGCCAATGATCCAATCAGAGGAATAATTGGAACTATTGTATCGAGTTTATTGGGAGCATTATTTAGTGGAAATGAATTTTCTAGCATTTGATTCCGCACCACTGCAGGATTTCGTCGAACACTTGAAAAGTAACTCAAAAAATCGAGGGAATGCTTGGATAATTGGTTTATACGGATACTTGCCGCGTGAGACCATACATCAAAATGACATTGCCATAAATTGACAAGGTAAGATTTCCATTTATTCATTAGAAGAGGTGTGTCTTTGGAAGCCAGAATTGATTTTCCTTGATATCTAACATAATGCATGAAAGGATCCTTGAGAAAGCATGGGATGACCGGAAAATCATTAGCAAAGACTTCGGCAAAATGTTCTATTTTTCTATATAAACAGAGTCGTTCAAAAAGGACTCCAGAAGATGTTAATCGTAAATGAGAAGATTGGTTACGGAGAAAAAGGAAGATGGATTCGTATTCACATATATAAGAATTATATAGGAATAAAAAGAATCTCGGATTACTTTTTGAAAAAATGGAAATATATTTATTTGTAATAATAAGACTGTTACAATTAGAATACTCATGAAGAAAGAACCGCAATAAATGCAAATAAGAAGCATCTTTCACCCGGTAACGAAGGGTTTGAACCAATATTTCCAGATGGGCAGGGTAGGGTATTAGTATATCCGCCGAATAATTTAAATGTGGGAACTTTTCCTCTAAAAAGGGAAATATTGAATGAATGGATCGTAAATTGTAAAATCTTACGATTTCTGCCCCTTCTAAATAAGATATTAATCGTAGATAAAATGGAATTTCCACAATGATTGCAAATCCTTCTGATAGAATTTTAGAATGCAAATTCTTGTTGTACCCAAAAAATGGATTTTGTTTAGAATCATTAGCAGAAATTATCAAATAATTCTGTTGACACATTGTAGTAATTAAGCGTTTTACAATCAGTAAACTAGATTTATTATCATAACCTATATTTTCCAACAACATGTATCTATTTAAACCATGAGCAAGTGCATAACTATATTCCCGAAAGATAAGTGGGTATAGGAAGTCATGTTGCCGAAATCTATCGAGTTCTAAATATCCTTGAAATTCCTCCATTTAAAATTAGATGGGGATAAGGGATTTCTTTTGGGTTATTAAATGACACATAGTACGATACAGTCAAAACAGGATATTATAGTAAGAAATAAATAGATATATACCCCGGAACCAGATAAGACTGATCGACGGACTCTTTAGCCTCTCCTTTTCCATCTAATTTAATTGGTTTATGTTCATTCGAGGATAACAAGATGGTTAGAAATCCTTTATTTGTTCAACCCAATCGCTCTTTTGATTTTGGAAAAAAAGGATTTTTATCTTTATCAATAGACTGCTTTTTCTACACATTTACCCCCACACTCTAATGGAGAATAGCTACTAATAATTAGGATTTAAAAATAAATCGATGATCCACTTATGGGAAAAGCATTTCCCGCATCAAGGACTAATCTATTTTTAACGTTTAATTAGATCGGGTAATCGTTCAAATTAAGAACAGAAGCTCGTTTCTTTTTTTTTTGTTTACCTATAATTGGAGCCATAGGGCTCTATCCATTTATTCACTTAACCCAAAATTTCATTTTATTTTTTTCGTCAAGAATTTAAACAAAGTTTTGAACCGATCCGCTAAGAATAAAATATTCTCAGAATTCCACATTGATACGACATGCTGCTTTTTCCATTCATTCCTTTGAGGATCAGTCGCGGTCTTACAAGCTCTAGAGATAGTATCGACGAAGACGTTGCTTCATACAAATGTGTAAAAATTGCCAGTCGCACTTAAAAGCCGAGTACTCTACCGTTGAGTTAGCAACCCCCCCCCCCCAAAAAAATGTGTAGATCCAATCGGAATAAAAAATTAGATTTAATTGCACACCGAAATCCAAATAGTAAAATAGCAAAAATATTGCTAATTGATTCTGAACATAAAAAAAATAATGAACATATTAGATGCAAATACACTGACTTCTAAAAATCTAGATTAAGATACGGATATGGATTAAGTCAAAATTGATGTACTACCACGGATTTAGTTCGTATCTTATCTTATCCATTATTATCTTATCCGTTTTTTTTTCAATAAAATAAATAAATAATAAATAAATAAAGGCTTCTCGTATCCCAGCAAATCCGACGAATCCATCGTTTAAATAAAGTAAAATAAAAAAACCAAGTCCATAGATGGAACAGAGGGAAATAGATACATTTATTCATGATCGGATTATATTTGTTTGATACACTGTTGTCAATATGAATGTAAATCTTAAGAAAAGAACACAATGTGGAGAACCATAAATTAAAATAAAAAAAAAATTAAATATTGAATTTTAAATTAATATAATAAAATATAAATTATACAAATAAAGAAAAAACTAATGACTTGTATTGAATTGGCACTAATTATATATGGATAATAAACATGGATACAAAAGGATGTAAGCGTAAGAATCAATATTCGTAGCAAAGTATCGCAATGCTTGGGTTTACTTAATCCATATAAGTAAAAAAAAAAAAGAAATCTTAAATCCCATTTGTTTTTTTTTATTTACTTGTTCATAACATAAAAAAAGTGAAAGTTTCAACTAAAAACCAACTAGTATTGAATTAGCAATAATGTAAATATTTTGGATTTAGAAATCCAACTACTTCGGTTATTCATTTGATCTTTTTTTCATCTGTCTTAAATTAAATGAATTTCTATCACTAAAATAAAAATAAATTTTTGTCGTTATAGAAGACGACATTTTTTAGTAGTAGACATTTTTTGGTAGTAATAATAAATAGGTATGAATAGAACAAAAGAGGGGGCTTATATAACTTTGTATAACCTTTTATATACTACCGCCCCCCCCTCTTTTGTTCTATTCATTAATTGAATTTAATCTGTTGATTAAGGCAAAGTTCCATAAAAACTCCCGCCTTCTTCGAAATATCATGAACAGTTCCCGTAGGTTGAGCGCCCCTTTCAAGGAAATATAGAATAGCAGGAACATTTAAATAGGTTTGATTCTTTAGCGGATCATAAAAGCCCACTTTCCGAAGAGCTCTTCCTTCTCTTCGGCATCGAGCATCAATTGCAACGATTCGATAAACCACCCATTGGGATAGATGTAGATGAATAATACCCCCCCTAGAAACGTATAAGAGGTTTTCTCCTCATACGGCTCAAGAAAATTCGAAATTATGTCTACGGATCGAATTTTAAATTTTTAATTAGTAATGTCAAATGGATCCATAAAATAATCAAATCAATTAAATATGAGTTAAGTACTTTTTATTATTCCTTATTCTTATCCGAAAAAGAAAATAAAATCATTTGTATTCGCATCCTCATAACTCAAGTTGGATAACTCGCTAATAACCCAAGGAAACCCTTTACTTTCGGTATTTCGTTTATTGAGCGATCTCTAACCACGCACCTTTTTTTGTCTTTAGAATCTATTTTGATTCTTAATTAGAATCTATTTATTGAGACAACTGAAAGTGGTATTTCCTTGTTCCAGGATTCTTTATCGTTTCTTTGAATCATTGGGTTTAGACATTACTTCGGTGATTTTTAATCGTTTCAAAAAACGTCAGCAACATACCCTTTTTGTGATTTCTTTTTATCAAAAAATCATACAAATGGTCGATTTGATTCCTGCGCGATACACTTTTAATCGAAAGAGTTTTACTTATAAATTTGAAAATTGGATCCTTTCGATTTTTATATGGAAAATATACTTACGAAGCTGTTTCAACTTATTAATTAACACTAACCCTAGATCCGTTCCCTTAAAAAATGAATCAATACTTTTTTTTACTCGAGCTCCATTAAGATCATGTACTATTTTCATCCCAACCCCCGACCTCAAAAAGGAGGGTTCTAGTGAAACAGAACAAACGATGTCGAGCCAAGAGCACCCTCATTCCTATCTAATTAATATAAAAAGAAAATGATGGATGTAAGAATCCACAGACGACCATATCCCTCAAGTCGCACGTTGCTTTTTACCACATCGTTTTAAACGAAGTTTTACCATAACATTTCCTAGTAGGTTGCTGTAAACAGTATGTAATTGATTCCATTATGGACTCATGAATAATCATTGGTTCGTTCGATACATAGTAATCCATACTTTTATGAATGGGTAATTTCTCAAGAAGTATCAGCACGAATTAAATTTAACCCCATATAATATATATAATAAATAATATATAATATATAGAAATATAATAAATATTTTTTTAATATATTATTTTATTTTTTCTTTAGAATTATAATCTAAATATTAGAATATAAAAAAATTGAACTAATAAATAACACAAATAAGTTTTTTTTAATCTGCATCTTGAGGTGACTTGCTAAAATAGATTCACCAATTTCACACTTCTTCCAGTACCAAGGACTCATAAGACATTATTAAAAATATTTAATTGATTGAAAAATTTCCTATTTCACTATCATTACATTATTTGAATAAGGCTTTACAGTAAAAATCGCATTTTGATAATAATAGAGAAAAATTCATATTCGGATTAAACCATAAAAAAAAAATGTAAATTCTTTTTGTTTTTCACGAGGTGGTGGATAAAGACTGATAGAATAGAGGGGTTGTTATTCTTTTTGATAAATCATAATTAAAAGAGGATCCCCATACCTATCAGGTAGACTAAACAAATATCTTTGAAAGTAATTAGAAACATTCTATGTTAAAGGGTAAAGTTAAATATTTAAAATTTAGGGATAACAAATCTATTGTCACAAAACTCAATTGAAATAAAATAAAGTTTTCAATGAATCAATGAAATTGAAGAAATAGAACGATAACAATACATATATATATATAAGCCTTCGCTTCCTTTCTGCGTAGTTTATTTGACTTGGAGTCAATAATCCGGCTGCAATTATTTCCTAAGGAAAAGCGACTAAGATGTATGAATACACTTTGTCTCAATTGGTACATATCATATATTTACAATTTTTCATAAAAGAAAACACAAAATACTTAAAAACGGGGTTCAAAGAAAAGACATATGTTACGTATGTAACTTGATTTTTTTTTAATGAAATTCAGACAGCCGCATATATTGAAATTGGTATTTTACATTGACGTTTCACTACTATCTACTGCGTCAATTCTATGAAGATGATGAATCCTAAATAAAAAAAGAATCCTATTAGAGTGTTCCAGACTATTACTATTTTGTATAAATGTAAATTAAAATAAGTACAGATTAAATCATGGCTCGTATTTTTTTTTATTTTATGAAGAACTAACTTATTAAATAGAAATATGATTTAATCTATGCTCTCATCTTACCTCTTACCTGTATACAAATAGATTCAATTACATCTGTGTGTTATTTGAACACGATTCGATTTTTTATTTTTGAAAAAGATATAATTCATATAAGAATCAATCATTATAGGAAAGCAAAATCAGATTATAACCAATCTTATTCCACTCTTAAAAAAAAAAATAAGGTTGTTTAAAAAAGGGCAATCTTTCTTTTATTCTGATATAAAATAGAAAATCTATATTCTGATATGATATATATAATATAATAGGTATGCTCTGGGACGGAAGGATTCGAACCTCCGAATACCGGGACCAAAACCCGTTGCCTTACCACTTGGCCACGCCCCATTTTTTATTTCTATTCGACATTAATAAAGACTAATATTGATAGTAGTTCTTCGTCAATTCTAGTCCAAATCTATATAGAATAGATTAGAGTGTTGCTAGGATTTTGAGACATTTAGATAGAGAATTAAACGACATTTATTGATCATTACATACAATTCAATTAAGATATTGTATGAAAGTATGGTTTTGTCTATTCTCTTTTGATTTGAGAATTGAAGGATTTTTGATTGGGTTAATTCAAAAAAAAAAAATAAGATTATAATAACTCAAATTAAGAACTCATCATATTAATAACTCAATCAAAATAAATACAATTATCTTCAAGAACAAAGAAAAAAATGTTTGTTATGCTTAATATCTTTAGTTTGATCTGTATTTGTCTTAATTCTGCTCTTTCTTCAAGTAGTTTTTTCTTCTCAAAATTGCCCGAGGCTTATGCTTTTTTGAATCCAATCGTAGATTTTATGCCAGTAATACCTTTGCTCTTTTTTCTCTTAGCTTTTGTTTGGCAAGCTGCTGTAAGTTTTCGATGAGATCTTTAATACGGTCCTAGAAAAATTCATGATTTATTCTTAAAAAAAAAATTCTAACAATTCATAAGATCAGATAAGTCTTATAGTATAACCCTTCGATTCAAATAATGAAATTCTTGGATCGCCACAATAAGTCTGGGCTCCCCCCAGTTCCTCATTCGGACCCTTTTTTGCAGTGAAAGAACCTAGTAGATTCCTCCGCAATATCTAATTGCGGGTATGAAAAAGCTTTTGGTAATGAAAGACTTGACTCTTATTACAAATGAATTTCTGAAAATTATTTTTTATTTCTATAGATTTAGAAAAATAATTTCGTGGTGTCAAAATAAGGTATGTGGTATAAAAATGGAGAATCTATTATCTTTTTTTTTCCAAAAAAAATGATCTTGGAGATTGTGTAATGCTTACTCTTAAACTATTTGTTTACACAGTAGTGGTATTCTTTGTTTCTCTCTTTATCTTCGGATTCCTATCTAATGATCCAGGACGGAATCCTGGACGTGAAGAATAAAAAATAACAATAAAGTTTCTGTTTTCCTTGCTTGATTTTAAAATGTTCTTAGGATTTTATTTATTCCACATTTTTAACTATTAATTAAAATGAAATAAAAAAAAAGACTCGTTGAAAGAGAAATTGAAAGATAAAGAAAAAATACCAAGTCATTGACTAAAGCGGAAAGAGAGGGATTCGAACCCTCGGTACGAAAAACCCGTACAACGGATTAGCAATCCGACGCTTTAGTCCACTCAGCCATCTCCCCAAATTGAAAGAAAAAGGATAATTACTAGATTATATTACACAAAAACAGTAAGGCTTGAAAAGGGCCCTCTCTTTATACCTCTTTATTATTCAGTATATAATTATTATATAGATATCTAATTATAGAGACATAGAAAAATAGAAAAAAAAAAAATATAGAAAATAAAAATCAGTGATTTCATTTAGGTAAAGTAAGGGCTCGAAAGCGATATCTCAACTCCACTATTCCAATGAATATAAATTTAGATATATAACCACCTAATGCCCCAAGAATATTATATATTATATAAACTATAAACTATAAATTATATAGCAATGAATTTCTTATATAAAAAAATTATAGAATTAATAAATAGTAAATAGAAAGTAATAATAAATATATATAAATATATAAATTAAAATTAAATAAATAATAAAAAAAGAGTACCTCTTTGCTTTCGTCTGCAAGATCCTTTTTTACTTTTACTTCCACAGCGCGGCCCCCGGTCCTGACCGGGCC